ATTAACCATCTAGACAAAGAAAAAATAGATGGAGAAATAGAACAGGAAAAAGAACGGGAACAAAAAGCAGTGGAGATACTTGAAACAAGAACTCGATTATGTATAGAAGATGATAAGACTAAACAAGAATACTACTTACCCCAAATGTATGATCCTTTCTTAAACGGGCCATACCGTGGAAAAATCAAAAAAGAGCTTCCGCCTTCCATCATAAAAAATACTTTGATCGCAGATTCGAGAGAGACGGGTGAGCAAAATCGGTTACATGATCTTCTTTTCCCGAATTCCAATTACGAAAATTTTGACCAAAATACGAATACTTTAGAAATTGGTGATATTTTAGAAATTGATGCGTTTTCATCTATTGTAATACACAAAATAAGTAAAAAAGTCCCTCGATGGTCATACAAATTAATCAGTGAATTGGAACAACTATCATTTCACTACAGTCCGCCAGCAGAGCATGAAATTCGTTCAAGAAGGGCGGTAGGTGAATATCTTCTTTTTGATCCTCCAGAGACTCATACTACTACTAAAGCTACAGATAAAGAAACGAAGACTAATGCTAGCAAAGAGACTGATACTGTGAATAAAGAAACGAAGCCTAATGCTAGCAAAGAGACTGATACTATTGATAAAGAAACGAAGACTAATGCTAGCAAAGAGACTGATACTATTGATAAAGAAACGAAGCCTAATGCTAGCAAAGAGACTGATACTGTTGATAAAGAAACCAAGACTAATGCTAGCAAAGAGACTGATACTGTTGATAAAGAAACGAAGACTAATGCTAGCAAAGAGACTGATACTGTGAATAAAGAAACGAAGCCTAATGCTAGCAAAGAGACTGATACTGTGAATAAAGAAACCAAGACTAAAACCCCAGAAGAAGAGGCTAAAGAAGATGAAGAGAAGGGGCTTGTTTTGATGCGTTATGCACACCAACCCGATTTTAAGCACGGCTTAATCAAAGGCTCTATGCGAACTCAAAGGCGTAAAATTGTTATTGAGAAACTGTTTCAAGCAAATGCACATTCCCCCCTTTTTTTTGACAGGATAAAAAAAAAAAAACTTTTTTCTTTTGTTATCCCCCGCCCGGTTCAACTGAACCGAATTTTTAGAAATTGGTCGGCGGGAAAAGGGTTCAGGATTTTAGAGTCTACAGACGAACAAACAAAAAGACAACAAAAACAAAAAAGAGAATCTAAAAACAAAAACGACCGAGTAAAGGAAAAAAAGCGATTAGAGATAGGGGAAGCCTGGGATACTTTTGAAATTACCCAAATGTTAAGGGGTTGCATTTTAATAGCCCAATCAAGTCTTAGAAAAAATCTTATATTACCTTCATTGATAATCGGTAAAAATCTTGGACGTATGCTATTATTGCAAATTCCTGAATGGTCTGAAGATTTCGAGGAATGGAATAGAGAAAAGCATATTAAGTGCACTTATACTGGTAATCCGTTATCCGAAACAGAATTTCCGGAAAATTGGTTGACACAAGGTATTCAGATCAAGATTGTATATCCTTTCCATCTGAAACCTTGGCACACATCTAAACCGCTAACTTCTCGTGATGACGTTTGTTTTTTAACAATTTTTGGAAGGGAAACAGAACTGCCTTTTGGCTCTCCCCGAAAAACACCTTCCTTTTTTGAGCCCATTTTAAAGGAACTCGAAAAAAAAATTGGAAAATATGAAAAGGTTACAGCTGAAAGCGTTTTAAAAAAAATAATAATAAAATTATTTAAAAAAGTTTCAAAAGAAACAAGAACAACAAACCAAAATCTTCCGTTTATAGAAAAAGACCTCTCCAAGGGTAAACCAATTTTATTATTTAGATCGAGAGAAATAGGTGGAATGGAAAAAGAAAAAGATTCTAGAATAAGCAACCAGATAATTAATGAATCTTTTAGTCAAATTCAAAAAATTCAAATTCCAGATTGGACAAATTCTTCACTGATAGAAACTAAAATGCAAGATATGACTGATAGAACAAGTACAATCAAAAATCAAATAGAAAGAATTACCGAAGAGAAAAAAAAAGTAACTCTAGAACTAGATATTAGTACTTACAAAAAAAGTTGTAGATTAGAGTTGTCAAAAAAGATTTGGCAAATAGTAAAACTAAAAAACATAATATGTAAATTTCATTATTTTAGAAAATTTTTCATTCAAAGAATATATAACGATATTTGTTTATCTACTATTCATATTTGCCAAACGAATACACAACTCTTTGTTGAATCGACAAAAAATTTGATTGAAAAATATATTTCCAAGAATGAAACAAATAAAAAAATAATTAATAAAAAAACTAAAAATACAATTCACTTTATTTCAAATATAAAAACTTATAATAGTTGTAAGAAAAATTCAGAAATTTTTTGTGATTTATCCAACTTGTCACAAGCATATGTATTTTACAAAATATCGCAAACCGGGGTTGTTAACTTGTCTAAATTAAGATCCGTTCTTCAACATCATGGAACATCTTTCTTCCTTAAAACTCAAATGAAAGACTCCTTTCGAACACAAGGAATATTTCAGTCTGAAGTAATACATAAGAAACTTCAGCGGTCTATAACGAGTCAATGGAAAAATTGGTTAAGAGGGAATTATCAATACGATTTATCTCAGATTATCTGGTCTAGCTTAATGTCACAAAAACAAAAATGGCGAAATAGGGTGAATCGATATTGTAGGTCTCAAAAAAAAGATTTAAAAAAATGGAATTCATGTGGAAAATACCAATTAAGTCATTACAAGAAAAAAAAGGGTCCTAACTCATTATCGAATCAAAAAGATAATTTTCAAAAATGCTATAGATATGATCTTTTATCATATAAATCCATTAATAATGAAAATAAAGGTGACTCGGTTTTTTATAGATCAATCCCTCAAGTAACTAAAAGGCAAGCGGTTTCTGATAATTACAACATGTCGCAAAACTCCTTGTTTGCGATAACAGGAAGTATCCCTATCAATATTTTTATAGGAAGAATAGAAAGGGTATATATTCCATATATAGAAAAAAATCTTAATAGAAAATATTTTAATTGGGAAAATATCTATTTTGATCTTAGAAAAAAAGTGGCTATTGAATCCTGGGTCGCGGTAAATCCCAGCAGTAATCAAAAGACTCGAATTGGGACTAATAATTTTCAATTAATTGATCCAATTGATAAAGAAGAAGAGGAAGAGATCAATCCCAGCAGTAATCAAAAGACTCCAATTGGGACTAATAAGGATGAAATATTTTATGCAATTGATAAAGAAGAAGAGGAAGAGATCAATCCCGAAGAAGAGATCAATCCCAGCAGTAATCAAAAGACTCCAATTGGGACTAATAACGATCAATTAATTGATCCAATTGATAAACAAGAAAAAGACCCTTTTTATATTCCGATTAATCAAAATCCAGAAATCAATCAACCTAATTCTCCAAATTCTTTTTTTGATTGGATGGGAATGAATGAACAAATACTAAATCGTCCCATCTCGAATCTGGAACTTTGGTTCTTCCCAGAATTTGTGCGGCTTTTTAATGTATATAAAACGAAACCGTGGATTATACCAAGCAAATTACTTCTTTTAAATTCGAATCTAAGTGAAACCGATAATAAAAAGAAAAACATCGCTGAAAACCAAAATCTTGAAGAAGAAGATTCCGCGAAATCAGACATGAAAAAAGGTAAAAAGAAAAGTAAAACCGATAGTGAAAAGAAAAGTGAAACCGATAGTGAAAAGAAAAGTGAAACCGATAGTGAAAAGAAAAGTGAAACCGATAGTGAAAAGAAAAGTGAAACCGATAGTGAAAAGAAAAGTCTAAGTACAAGAGAGCTAAGAGAGTTATTCATGAAAAAGTATTTCCTTTTGCAATTGAGATGGGATCAAAGGAATATCGGTCAAAACATTCGCAAAAATGTCCGGATATTAGCTCTCCCGAAGAGCTCGATAAATCTAGAAACCATGACTCTATCATGCATTGAAAGGAGAAAATTACAATTGAATGTAATGTGGAATTCGAAGAGCAATTTGGGTATTCTAAAATATTTCAAAAACATGGGAGTGGTTATGGACCGCCTTGGACTGTCTGTAAAAAACAATGGGCAATTTCTTATGTATCAAACCATAGGTATTTCGTTGGTTCATAAGAGTAAAAACAAAACTAATCAACAATACCGAAAACAAAGAATAATTCGAGCTAGAGAGAACAATCATTTTGATGCGCTTGTTCTTGAAAATATTTTATCGTCTAGACGTCGTAGAGAATTGAGAATTCTAATTTGTTTCAATTCAAACAATTGGAATGGTGTGGATACCAATTCCGTATTTTTCAACGAAAACGGGGTAAAAAACTGTAGTCACTTTTGGGAAGAAAGGAACCTTCGTGATAAGGAGAAAAATGAATTAATTCAATTCAAGTTTTTTCTTTGGCCCAATTATCGATTGGAAGATTTAGCTTGTATGAATCGTTATTGGTTTGATACTAATAACGGCAGTCGTTTCAGTATCTTAAGGATCCACATGTATCTACCATTGAAAATTCGTTGATAGTATTACTATATACCCTGTAGCAGGGTATATGATAGAAAACAAATGCACACATGCCTTATCTTATACCTCATTCGAATCCCACTGAATAGAGGATACAGCGTATCCATTAGACCTATAAATTATCAATGAATCCAAAGATATTCATTTCATTTTAGGTCTAATTGATTCACTTTTGTGAATACAAAAATGTACGAGATTCTTATCTGAATTCAAAATAGGATTTTGAATTCATTGGAATGGATAAACTGAGGAGTTCAGAAAGCAATTTATTCTATATCAATCATTCAAATTATTGGCATTCTTTTTATTGATCAATAAAATTCGTTAAAATATATATCAGGGAAGGGGATCAATTCTTTTTTTATGGTAAAAAACTTATTCATTTCGGTTATTTCTCAAGAAGAAACCAAAGAAAACAGAGGGTCCGTTGAATTTCAAATATTCAATTTCACCAATAAGATACAGAGACTTACTTCCCATTTAAAATTGCACAAAAAAGACTATTTATCTCAGAAAGGTTTGCGTAAAATTTTGGGAAAACGTCAACGGCTGCTAGCTTATTTGTCAAAAAAAAATAAAGTACGTTATAAAGAATTAATTGAGAAATTGGATATTCGAGAGACAAAAACTCATTAATTTTTAATTTGAGGAGTCATTTGTTTTTAACTTATTTGTTTCGTTTCAATTTTGATGAACCTCTTTTCACATTCAGCAATTCATGGAAGAATTACATGGAAGAACGAATCGGTAAAAAATTTATGACTGCACCAGCTACAAGAAAAGACCTCATGATAGTCAATATGGGTCCTCACCACCCATCAATGCATGGTGTTCTTCGACTTATTCTTACTCTCGATGGTGAAGATGTTATTGACTGCGAACCAATATTGGGTTATTTACACAGAGGGATGGAGAAAATTGCGGAAAACCGAACAATTATACAATATTTGCCCTATGTCACACGTTGGGATTATTTAGCTACTATGTTTACAGAAGCAATAACCGTAAATGGACCTGAACGATTGAGCAATATTCAAGTACCTAAAAGAGCTAGCTATATCAGAGTCATTATGTTGGAGTTAAGTCGTATAGCTTCCCATTTGTTATGGCTCGGTCCATTTATGGCGGATATTGGGGCGCAGACTCCTTTCTTCTATATTTTTCGAGAAAGAGAGTTGATATATGACCTATTCGAAGCTGCCACCGGTATGCGAATGATGCATAATTTTTTTCGTATCGGGGGAGTAGCTGCTGATCTACCCCATGGCTGGATAGATAAATGTTTGGATTTTTGCAATTATTTTTTAACAGGGGTTGCTGAATATCAAAAACTTATTACACAGAATCCCATTTTTTTAGAACGAGTTGAAGGTATAGGCACTATTAGGGCAGAAGAAGCACTCAATTGGGGTTTATCCGGACCAATGCTACGAGCTTCGGGAATCGAATGGGATCTTCGTAAAATCGATCAGTATGAGTGTTACGACGAATTTGCTTGGGAGGTTCAATGGCAAAAAGAGGGGGATTCTTTAGCTCGTTATTTAGTAAGAATCGGCGAAATGGAAGAATCCATAAAAATGATTCAACAGGCCCTGGAAGGAATTCCGGGGGGGCCTTATGAGAATTTAGAAATCCGACGTTTCGATAGAGTAAAACATCCCCAATGGAATGATTTTGAATACCGATTCATTGCTAAAAAAACCTCTCCTATTTTTGAATTATCGAAGCAAGAACTTTATGTGAGAGTCGAAGCTCCAAAGGGAGAATTGGGAATTTTTCTGATAGGAGATCAGAGCGTTTTTCCTTGGAGATGGAAAATTCGTCCACCGGGTTTGATCAATTTGCAAATTCTTCCTCAGGTGGTTAAAAGAATGAAATTGGCTGATATTATGACGATACTAGGTAGCATAGATATCATTATGGGGGAAGTTGATCGTTGAAATGATAATTGATACAACACAAATCCAGGCTATCCATTCCTTTTCCGGATTGGAATCCGGAAAAGTCAAAGAAGTCTATGGGATCATATGGATACTTGCCCCTATTTTTACTATTGTATTAGGAATCACAATGGGTTTACTAGTAATTGTTTGGTTAGAAAGGGAAATATCCGCGGGAATACAACAACGTATTGGCCCCGAATATGCGGGTCCTTTAGGAATTCTTCAAGCTTTAGCAGATGGTATCAAACTCCTTTTGAAAGAAAGCCTTCTTCCATCTCGAGGGGATACTCGCTTATTCCGTATCGGACCTTCCATAGCAGTGATATCCGTTTTTCTAAGTTATTTAGTAATTCCTTTTGGTTATAAGCTTGTTTTAGCCGATCTTAGTATTGGGGTTTTTTTCTGGATCGCCGCTTCAAGTATTGCTCCCGTTGGACTTCTTATGTCCGGATATGGATCAAATAATAAATATTCCTTTTTAGGTGGTCTACGGGCAGCTGCTCAATCAATTAGTTATGAAATACCCTTAGCTTTATGTGTATTATCAATTTCTCTGCGTGTGATTCGATCAGGTATAAAAAAGCTCTATGCGTTTTGGTAGTTTTGACTTGTGAGATCGAACAACTATTAATTTCCTCTTAAAACCCGAAGTTCAATAAAATTATGATAACTATAAATATGCTAACTAGAAATCAATTTTTTCTTTTTGCACCCACAATGCAATTTCTTGCTTCGCTAGTAATAAGCGAAGCAAAAAAAAACACTTTAAAAGAAAAGTAATTCTCTATCATTTTTGAGTAATATTTCTAGTAATATTTCTTATGTCTATCTCTGTTTTTTTTTTTTTTTTCTATGGATGCTATACATGCGGTATTTTTATTTTCATATTTTTATTCAATGTTTTTCTTTTATAAGAATAATCCTTCTAAGTTTCTAACTTTTAAGATCTTTAGGGTGATTTATTCTTTTTTTTATATACATATTTTTGGGGTACTTGGGGATGATAAAGGAAACTAGATAGTTATATGAGTGAAAAAAAAAGCGGCTTCGAATTTGGCAGTACAAAGATTAAGTCTTCTTTCCTATGTACAAGAATAAAGTTAAAAAAGCAAACAAAAAAAAACTTTTTTATGTTTGCTTTTTACCCCCAAGCTTGGTGGATTCGTCATCATAGCCGGAAGCGGGTTTCAAAGATCAACTGTCTGGAGTTTTTACTATCTATATATCCTAGATGTATTTCCATAACGGGAGATTTCAAAAACGAGTGGATGGGTAGGAAGACCAAGATACACAAAGGATTTGTAATAAAGATTATGTAAGTTATCCAACAGGATATTTCTCTACATATAAGGAATTCAAATGGGGACTTGAGGTTAGTAGAAATAATCAAGAAGTACTCCCCATGATCCTGATCCAGAGTATCCTTCTATTCACGGATTAAGAAAATAACTATTAAAGAACGAAGTAATCTTTTACTTTGGTCCAAGTCCCCTTTTTTTCTGAGAAAGGAGAATAGGAGCGAAATAAAAAAAAAAAGGTGAGATTGATTTTATTCGGGATAGGAAATAAAATAAATAAAGAGAGACAAAATCTTTATCACGATTCATGAACAAATGCCTAATTCTTTTTCGTAATTGAAGAAAATGAGAGGTTGAAATGTCTATGTGATATTGCTACAAACAAAACAAATTTTTTGTTTTATTGAAAAATGAAGTTATTAATAAACAAAGACCAACGAAAATTCTTAAAAGATTGAGATCAATTCCGAAGCACTTAATTTATATAGCAGACAGAATTCAATTGGTATAATTCGGGACCGTAGAATATTTTTGACTCTATCTATCCGACACCCATATAAATAATATGGAAGAGTCCTTAGATTTATTTTTGACTTCTGAGGAGCCGTATGAGATGAAAATCTCATGTACGGTTCTGGAATAGCGACGATAACAGTAATGTTATCATCGACTATGATTATCTAACAGTTCAAGTACAGTTGATATAGTTGAAGCGCAGTCAAAGTATGGTTTTTGGGGGTGGCATTTGTGGCGTCAACCGATAGGGTTTATCATTTTTATAATTTCTTCTTTAGCCGAATGCGAGCGATTACCTTTTGATTTACCAGAAGCGGAAGAAGAATTAGTAGCGGGGTATCAAACCGAATATTCAGGCATCAAATTTGGTTTATTTTACGTTGCTTCATATCTGAATCTACTAATTTCTTCATTATTTGTAACAGTTCTTTACTTAGGGGGTTGGAATCTTTCTATTCCATACATATTTGTCCCTGAGCTTTTTGACATTTTTGACATAACTAAAAGGGGTAAAGTCTTTGGAACAATAGTAAGTATCGTTATTACATTAGCTAAAACCTTTTCGTTCTTGTTCATTTCTATTGCAACAAGATGGACTTTACCAAGGCTCAGAATGGACCAACTATTAAATCTTGGATGGAAATTTCTTTTACCTATTTCTCTAGGTAATCTATTATTAACAACTTCGTCTCAACTTCTTTCACTGTAAAAGACTACAATATTCAAGATTGACGGCTTGCCTCAAACAAGAGAACGAAATAAGCATAAATTTTTTATAGATATTCACGATATGTTCCCTATGGTAACTGAACTCAGGAATTATGGTCAACAAACAATACGAGTTGCCAGGTATATCGGCCAAGGTTTCATGATTACCCTGTCCCATGCAAATCGTTTACCCGTAACTATTCAATATCCCTATGAAAAATTGATCACACCAGAACGCTTTCGAGGCCGAATCCATTTTGAATTTGATAAATGCATTGCTTGTGAAGTTTGTGTTCGTGTATGTCCTATAGATTTACCTGTTGTTGATTGGCAATTGGAAACAGATATTCGCAAGAAACGATTGCTTAATTACAGTATTGATTTTGGACTTTGTATATTTTGCGGTAATTGTGTTGAATATTGTCCAACAAATTGTTTATCAATGACTGAAGAATATGAACTTTCTACTTATGATCGGCATGAATTGAATTTTAATCAAATTGCTTTGGGTCGGTTACCAATGTCAGTAATTGAGGATTATACAATTCGAAAAATTTCGAATTTACCTCAAATCAAAAATGAATAATCTATTGATTAAACAAAATTACCAATTACTAAGCTCAGTTTGGGTCTAAAAAATGATATTATTTTGCGTGGTCAATTCAACCTATTGATTGGTTAGTGAGACTCGTAACTTCGTTTGGCTAGAAAATTGATTTCTATGTTTAGATTATTGTTCTAGTAACTAGTCAAAATAATGATTTCAAAAAGAATAAATGAGATAAGAATAAACAGGGTTTTTCTTTGGATGAATAAAGAATGACATATGAATAACTTCTTTTTCCTGGTCAGGTCAATAAAATCATGAAATTCTTCGATTTATATTTTTTTTTTTAGAATTGATAAAAAATGGATTTACCTGGACCAATACATGATTTTCTTTTAGTTTTTTTAGGATCAGGTCTTATATTAGGGGGTATAGGAGTAGTATTATTTCCCAATCCAATTTATTCGGCCTTTTCGTTGGGATTGGTTCTTGTTTGTATATCCTTATTCTATATTCTATCTAACTCCTATTTTGTAGCTGCTGCACAGCTACTCATTTATGTAGGAGCTATAAATGTTTTAATTCTTTTTGCTGTGATGTTCTTGAAGGGTTCAGAATATTCAAAAGATTTTCCTCTTTGGACCCTTGGAGATGGTATTACTTCACAAGTTTGTATAAGTCTTTTTATTTCGCAAATTTCGACTATTCTAGATACGTCATGGTACGGTATTATTTGGACTACACGATCAAACCAGATTATCGAGCAAGATTTGATAAGCAATAGTCAACAAATTGGAATTCATTTATCAACAGATTTTTTTCTTCCATTTGAACTCATTTCAATAATTCTTTTAGTTGCTCTAATAGGTGCAATTGTTGTAGCTCGTCAATAAAAAATTGATATTCAAATTTTCAAAGAATTCAAATAAAACTTTTACCCCATTCATTTTCCTTCAATTCTTTTTTTGCTGTATACTGTATAAATCTAAAATTGAAAGCCTTTAGCGTGAAGTCAATCTATTACCGCTAGATTTTGTTGTTACATATTTGTTATACAGTAGTCAATCGAATCGGTTGAATTGTTTTTTCTTATTGAAACAAGTCAAGATTGATAAGGAGTTTTTGAATGATGCTCGAGCATGCCCTTGTGTTGAGTGCCTTTTTATTTTCTATCGGTATCTATGGATTGATCACAAGTCGAAATATGGTTAGAGCCCTTATGTGTCTTGAACTTATACTTAATGCAGTTAATATGAATTTGGTAACATTTTCGTATTTTTTTGATAATCGTCAATTAAAAGGAGACATTTTCTCAATTTTTATTATAGCTATTGCAGCTGCTGAAGCAGCTATTGGGCTGGCTATTGTTTCCTCAATTTATCGTAACAGAAAATCAACTCGTATTGACCAATCTAATTTGTTGAATAATTAGTATGAATCCTAGAAATTCTAATATTGAGTGTTGATAAATTGATTAGAATTCGCATGTAGGTTTGCTACATCTACATAAGGTATGATCATGTTTGCAAAAACATAATAAATCAAAGTATTTTAGCCCTCTCTCCTAAACCAATCCAGAAGTACATTGATTAGAAAAATTTTGATAACTCATTGATTCATCTGGTATCTAAAAAAGGGATTCGTTTATCAAGGTTACTAGATCGAAAATTTATGACGTTCAGAACCCTATAGATCCAATGTCACATTCCGTAAAGATTTATGATACATGTATAGGATGTACTCAATGTGTCCGAGCCTGCCCTACCGATGTATTAGAAATGATACCGTGGGACGGATGTAAGGCTAAACAAATTGCTTCCGCTCCAAGAACAGAGGACTGTGTTGGTTGTAAGAGATGTGAATCCGCTTGTCCAACAGATTTCTTGAGTGTCCGAGTTTATTTATGGCATGAAACAACTCGCAGTATGGGTCTAGCTTATTGATATGTTCCAGAAAACTATACCGGAATCCATTTCATTTTTTTTTACTGAAAACCCGTGCCTCAAATATTTTGATTTTCGAGCGCGGGTTTTGTGGGCCAAGTGTATCTTGTCTTTACCACGAATTTTTTTCCTTGGTTAACAATAATTGTCGTTTTTCCAATATTTGCGGGTTCCATCGTTTTCTTTCTTCCCCATAAAGGAAATAGGGTAATTAGATGGTATACACTTTGTATATGTATTTTAGAACTCCTTATAACGACTTATGCATTTTGTTTTCATTTCCAGGTGGACGATCCATTAATCCAACTAGAGGAGACTTATAAATGGATCAATTTTTTTGATTGCCATTGGAGATTGGGAATAGATGGACTTTCTGTAGGCCCTATTTTATTGACAGGATTTATAACCACTTTAGCTACTTTAGCGGCCCGGCCAGTTACTCGCGATTCTCGATTATTTCATTTCCTGATGTTAGCAATGTACAGTGGTCAAATAGGATCATTTGCTTCTCGAGACCTTTTCCTTTTTTTCATCATGTGGGAATTAGAATTAATTCCCGTTTATCTACTTCTATCCATGTGGGGGGGGAAGAAACGTCTATACTCAGCTACAAAATTTATTTTGTATACGGCAGGGGGTTCCATTTTTCTATTAATGGGAGTTTTGGGTCTTACTTTATATGGTTCGAATGAACCAACATTCAATTTTGAAACATCAGTAAATCAGTCATACCCCGCGGCTTTAGAAATAATATTCTATATTGGATTTTTTATTGCTTTTGCTGTCAAATCACCTATTTTACCCCTACATACATGGTTACCCGATACCCACGGAGAAGCACATTACAGTACTTGTATGCTTCTAGCCGGAATCTTATTAAAAATGGGAGCATATGGATTGATTCGAATCAATATGGAATTATTTCCTCACGTCCATTCTCTATTTTCTCCCTATTTGGTGATAGTAGGCACAATACAAATGATCTATGCAGCTTTAACATCTCTTGGACAACGAAATTTAAAAAGACGAATAGCCTATTCCTCTGTCTCTCATATGGGTTTTATAATTATAGGAATTGGTTCTATGACCGATACGGGACTTAATGGAGCTCTTTTACAAATAATTTCTCATGGATTTATTGGTGCTGCACTTTTTTTCTTGGCGGGAACGACTTATGATAGAATACGGCTTGTTTATCTTGACCAAATGGGGGGAATAGCTATTCAAATGCCAAAAATATTCACGATGTTCAGTAGCTTTTCAATGGCTTCCCTTGCATTACCAGGTATGAGCGGTTTTGTTGCCGAATTACTAGTTTTTTTTGGAATAATTAGCGCCAAAAAATATCTTTTCATGTCCAAAATACTCATTTCTTTTGTAATGGCAATTGGAATTATATTAACTCCTATTTATTCATTATCTATGTTACGCCAGATGTTTTATGGATACAAGCTATTTAATGCCCCAAACTCTTCTTTTTTGGATTCTGGACCGCGAGAGTTATTTCTTTCCATCTCGATTTTGTTACCTGTCATAGGTATTGGTATGTACCCCGATTTCGTTCTTTCACTATCAGTTGAAAAGGTCGAAGTAATTCTATCTCATTTTTTTTATCGACAAGTCTTATAAATAAAACCAAAATCCTAAAAAAAGTTAAAAAAAAAACGTTCGTTGTAAATGTAAAAAGGAAGGTTTTTTCTTCTCTTCAGTTAACTAAAAACAATCAATTTGAACCACCCGCGTACCATTTGAATCAATACAATATTTGATTCAAACGGTACGTGTACTCGTTCATACAAAGTTTTAATCTTTATTCTATCTTTTTTTATTATATTATTCTAATTTTTATAGTATTTTATCTTTTTTATTTATTATATGCTGCACTCTCTTAGATTTGTAAGAACGTTTTTTGAATTCAACTAGATGTTGATGGAAATGAACCATAACTATGTAGACCTATTCCTACTAGATTGACTCCAAAATAGCATATCCAAATTATAAGAAAGCCTATAGATGCCACAATAGATGCGACAATTGCGGAATTTACACTCTGCAAATTTAGATTTGTTCGAGTATGTAAAAAAATTGCGAATACAATCCAAGTAATAAAAGCCCAAGTTTCTTTTGGGTCCCAACTCCAATAAGATCCCCACGCTTCGTTAGCCCACACTGCTCCCGAAAGTATTCCTATGGTTAAAAAGAGAAATCCTAGACTAATAACCCGATAACTCCAAAAATCCAATTGTTGAATGAATTGGGTCCTATAATAATTCTTAGCAGAAAAAAAAGAAGTCTTTTGAAAAAGATTTTCCCCAAATAAGAATGACTCAGTTAAAAAATCGTTGCCCCCCGAAAAAAGCTTTCTGTTTTTGCGAAATGTAATGACCAGAAGTGCTACTGATAATAATGATCCGCATAAAAGGGCTGCATAGCCCAATATCATCATACTTACGTGCATTATTAACCACTCGGATTTAAGAGCGGGTACTAATATTGAGGATTGATGTATTTCTGTTAAAAGACCCGAAGTAGCAAAACCTTGGGTAAAAATAGCGCTTGGGCTGATTATTTTGCTTAAAAATTTTGTATTTTTTGTGAAATACGGAATGATATGAATCAGAGCGAAACTCCATGAAAGGAAAATGAATGATTCATATAAATCACTTAGTGGGAAATGTTCCGAAGAAATCCAATGAGTAGCTAATAATCCTGTTATACAGAAAAAAGTTACTAGCATGCCCTTTTCTGATGAATCATATAGTTTTCTTATTTCGTCGACTAAAAATATTATCAAATGAATTGTCATTAAAATTAAAATGATCGAAAGGGAAATATGAGTTAATATATGCTCTAAGGTTGAAAATATCATAAAAAAAAGCTTAAACAACGAAGAGTCTAGCCCCCCAATTACCTAAGAAAAATTTGAAAAAGGAAATCGGGAATTGAATTCCTTATAAGATTATAAGGTCTATTTTCTTTTTTTAGAAGACGGTATGCCGCCACTCGGACTCGAACCGAGATGCGCTAGCACTGCTTCCTAAGAGCAGCGTGTCTACCAATTTCACCATAGCGGCGTGTCGTGAACCCATAATAGTCTAATTCATTATAGGCTATGAGTAAGCAAACGTCAAGATTTGAAAGGGAAATTCAGTATAGTATGGTTCAATTTTATACATAAAAATTTGTTCAAATATGAATTTGAAAGTTTTTATTATTTCAGTTTAGAGTCTTTGTTTTATTTTACTTATACTTATTACTTATGGTTTTCGTGTATTTTTGGCTCGCTTGGAATTAAACTCCGGTAACTAGGGGTCGAATTCAAAACAAAAATTTTGGTTTCCATTTTTTTGTCTTGATTTATGAAATCAAAACAAAAAAATGAATTTTAGCAATATCTATATACCTATTTTAAAGCACTCATAATTAACCGATTATGCAGATATAACATACTTATTTTCTTATTTTACACTTATACTTGATTTTAAAAATCGGGGCTTTTGTCAATATTTATTACATGAGAAGATAGTCTTGGGGATCCGTAGAAGAATTCATCAAAAAGAAAAAGTCAGAAAGTTACCCAAAATAAAAAAGGGTTTCAATTTTCAAAAGTAATTCATAAGTTTCAACGATTCGTTAACTAAATCGAAAGATCTTCAAATTCGCCTTATTGTATTACTTTACTCTATTTATTATATTACTCTATAAAAGTGTTACTTGTCATAAACAAATAGGTTGATGGGGAAAAGAAGACTCGCCCCCCTCGAAATTATGTTTGGGAACCCTCAAAGGTATTCTTTTTTTAAGTTAAGTAAAAAGATGAGTAAATCTAGGATTTCGTATTCTCGTATCATAAGAGCTAAGAGCAAGGCATTTGATTTCCCAGTTCTATATTAACTCTAAATAATAAATCGTATAAATCAATAGAAAGCCGAAGTCATGAAATTTTAGTCTAAAAAAAAGAAAGTCGACTCAGATTATTCCAAGGTTTTTTTATTTGTTTGCGATACAAAAAAACTTTTCAAATTCCCCGTCGAAAGGGATTTTCCTAACGAAAAAGCTTTTAATGCTGTCCAAAAGCTCTTTCTTTTCCAAGTATTTTTACGAATACGCTTTTTTGATTTCGAAATACGTTTTTTTGGAACTGCCATTTAAAAATGAAGAAATTACTTAATTTTAGGTTAAAACTGGATGTGAAAGACATCTATTGCGCAAAATGAATCGTTTTTACTATTTACTATCTAGCTTTTTTTTATTCTATCTTTTTTTTATTATTGTCATAATATATTCGTAAAAACGATTCGTTTGTTTTGATTGCTATCTCTATTTCGCATTATTCATAAAATAAAATCTATAGAATTCGATGTGCTGTAGAAATCATCAAATTAGTTTAACTTCATCTTAGAATTAGAATTCCAATGAATTAGAAACTAAAACGGCCTTTCTGTCTATTTTCATCGTTCTACGTGCAATTGAAAGGTTTAAGATCAAAACCCTACTCTTGCTTAATGAAATTGAAAGCTGTAATCCTTTTCCCTTGGATAAAAAGAAAAGAGACCTAATTTTCCTTTGAAAAATAAAAGGAAACTGCTAATGAATCTATTTCAGATTATTTGACCAATTGTAACTTCTTGATTTGAATAATTGAAAGTTTTTAACTAAGAATAATTCACAATAGAAAATTCTATAAAGTTTATTTTAGTTGTCAGTTTGGTTTAAGTTAGTACATATTTTTTTCTTTTTTATTGACTCTTTTCAAAAGAGATAAAATAAAATCGGGTGAATCGGAAATAATTAATTAAGACTAAAACTGTTTATGGAACAAACATATCAATATGCGTGGATCATACCTTTTGTTCCCCTTCTAGTTCCTATGTTAATAGGAGCAGGACTTCTTATTTTTCCCACGGTAACAAAAAATCTTCGTCGTATGTGGTCTTTTCAGAGTGTTTTATTGTTAAGTATAGTCATGGCATTTTCAATCTATCTATCTATTCAGCAAATAAATAGGGGTTCTATCTATCAATATGTATGGTCTTGGATAATAAATAATGATTTTTCTTTTGAATTCGGTTACTTGATCGACCCACTTACTTCTATTATGTCAATATTAATCACTACTGTTGGAATTGTGGTTCTTATTTATAGTGATAATTATATGGCTCATGATCAAGGATATTTGAGATTTTTTACTTATATGAGTTTTTTCTGTGCTGCCATGTTGGGATTAGTTACTAGTTCTAATTTTATACAAATTTATATTTTTTGGGAATTGGTTGGACTATGTTCCTATCTATTAATAGGGTTTTGGTTTACACGACCCGGTGCGGCAAATGCTTGCGAAAAAGCGTTTGTAACTAATCGTGTAGGGGATTTTGGTTTATTATTAGGAATTTTAGGCTTTTTTTGGATAACAGGCAGTTTTGAATTTCGGGAGTTATTCCAAATATTGAATAATTTGATTTCGAGCAAAGAGGTCAATCTTTTATTTGTTACTTTATGCGCTGCGCTGTTATTTGTCGGTGCAATTGCGAAATCCGCGCAATTTCCTCTTCATGTCTGGTTACCCGATGCCATGGAGGGACCTACTCCGATTTCGGCTCTTATACATGCTGCTACCTTAGTAGCAGCGGGAATTTTTCTTGTAGCTAGGCTTCTTCCTCTTTTCTTAGTTATACCTTCCATAATGTATTTCATCTCCTTGATAGGAATCATAACAGTTTTATTAGGAGCTACTTTAGCTCTTGCTCAACAAGACATTAAAAGAGGTTTAGCTTATTCCACAATGTCTCAATTGGGTTATATGATGTTAGCTCTAGGAATGGGGTCTTACCGAAGTGCTTTATTTCATTTGATTACTCATGCTTATTCCAAGGCATTATTATTCTTAGCAGCAGGATCCGTTATTCATTCAATGGAAACTATTGTTGGTTATTCTCCCGAAAAAAGTCAGAATATGGTTATTTTGGGCGGTTTAACAAAACACGTACCGATAACCAAAGGTGCTTTTTTATTAGGTACACTTTCACTTTGTGGTATTCCGCCCCTTGCTTGTTTTTGGTCAAAAGATGAAATTCTTAATGATAGCTGGCTTTATTCGCCGATTTTCGCCCTAATAGCTTGGGGCACAGTGGGATTAACCGCATTTTATATGTTTCGGATTTATTTAATGACTTTTGAAGGACATTTAAACGTTGGTTTTCAAAATTATAGTGGAAAAAAAAATAACCCTCCTGATTCAATGTCTCTATGGGGAAAAAAGGGTTCAAAGCCAATTAACAAAAATTTTCGCTTTTTGACAATTGATGAGAAAGGGGAGAATCAAACCAAAATTTCTTATACTTCTGATCCTTTTGAATCAGAAAATACTATGTTATTTCCACAAATTCTATTGTGTTTTGTAACTTTTGTAATTGGATTCTTAGGAATTCCGAGGGAGCTTGGTTTCAATCTCGACATCTTAACCCAATGGTTGCATCCTGCTATTTATCTTTTGCATCACACTAATTCAACAGATTTAGCCGAGTTTTTAAAGCATACGGTAATTTCCGTGGGGATTGCTTATTGCGGAATATTTATAGCATTTTTATTATATAAACCCACCTATTCGTCTTTCAAAAGTTTTCTATTAATTAATTCGTTTCATCAAAAAAGCCTTAAGAGAGTTATTCGCGACAAAATAGTCTTTGTGATATATGACTGGGCCTATAATCGTGCTTATATAGATACTTTTTATAAGAATTTTTTTGTTTGCCAAGTACGAAGGTTTTCTCAAATTATTCGTTGTTTTGATTTAAGAATTATTGACCAAATATTTAATTGTTTTGCTTTTCTTAGTTTTATTGCTAGCGAGGGTATAAAATATTTAGGATATGCGAGAATTCCTTTTTATTTGTTTTTTTATTTCTTTTTTGTATCAATCTTTATTTTTCTGTTTTACAAAAATTAAGAAAACTCAATTATACTAGGTTAAAAAAAACTTACCCAAATTAAGTTCTTATGTTTAAAATGACTTAAATTGGGTAAGAGTTTTCTATTGGCTATCCGACTATAATTACAGGATTTATTTCTTTCATTTGTTTCATTAGTAGGACGCGAAGGTTCTCCTCCCCAAAGAGTAGAAAGTTCTAATTCAAAAATAGTACAAGGTTCGAATCGCAAAATAGGAGGAGTTTCTTCTTCCAAATTACGATCAAAATATATCCAAGATAACATCTTTTGATATTTTCTGAGTAGGAAATCTCTTTCATTCAAAGAATCATTGCGTTCGATCTGTACAAACTGAGCTTCTCTCAGTGCATTTGTAGTTCGGAAAAAAGAATGTCCTTCCTTTTTCAAAGAACCCTCTGGAGCTTGTATAGTAGCTTGTGCTCGTTCCAAGGCAGCTGTATTTTCTAAAAAAAAATCTATTAATTCTTTTAAATTCACCATCTCAATATCAGAGATTCTGGCTGCCTAAAAAGGAATATTTATTATTTGATCCATATCCGGACATAAGAAGTCCAACGGGAGCAATACTTGAAGCGGCGATCCAGAAAAAAACCCCAATACTAAGATCGGCTAAAACAAGCTTATAACCAAAAGGAATTACTAAATAACTTAGAAAAACGGATATCACTGCTATGGAAGGTCCGATACGGAATAAGCGAGTATCCCCTCGAGATGGAAGAAGGCTTTCTTTCAAAAGGAGTTTGATACCATCTGCTAAAGCTTGAAGAATTCCTAAAGGACCCGCATATTCGGGGCCAATACGTTGTTGTATTCCCGCGGATATTTCCCTTTCTAACCAAACAATTACTAGTAAACCCATTGTGATTCCTAATACAATAGTAAAAATAGGGGCAAGTATCCATATGATCCCATAGACTTCTTTGACTTTTCCGGATTCCAATCCGGAAAAGGAATGGATAGCCTGGATTTGTGTTGTATCAATTATCATTTCAACGATCAACTTCCCCCATAATGATATCTATGCTACCTAGTATCGTCATAATATCAGCCAATTTCATTCTTTTAACCACCTGAGGAAGAATTTGCAAATTGATCAAACCCGGTGGACGAATTTTCCATCTCCAAGGAAAAACGCTCTGATCTCCTATCAGAAAAATTCCCAATTCTCCCTTTGGAGCTTCGACTCTCACATAAAGTTCTTGCTTCGATAATTCAAAAATAGGAGAGGTTTTTTTAGCAATGAATCGGTATTCAAAATCATTCCATTGGGGATGTTTTACTCTATCGAAACGTCGGATTTCTAAATTCTCATAAGGCCCCCCCGGAATTCCTTCCAGGGCCTGTTGAATCATTTTTATGGATTCTTCCATTTCGCCGATTCTTACTAAATAACGAGCTAAAGAATCCCCCTCTTTTTGCCATTGAACCTCCCAAGCAAATTCGTCGTAACACTCATACTGATCGATTTTACGAAGATCCCATTCGATTCCCGAAGCTCGTAGCATTGGTCCGGATAAACCCCAATTGAGTGCTTCTTCTGCCCTAATAGTGCCTATACCTTCAACTCGTTCTAAAAAAATGGGATTCTGTGTAATAAGTTTTTGATATTCAGCAACCCCTGTTAAAAAATAATTGCAAAAATCCAAACATTTATCTATCCAGCCATGGGGTAGATCAGCAGCTACTCCCCCGATACGAAAAAAATTATGCATCATTCGCATACCGGTGGCAGCTTCGAATAGGTCATATATCAACTCTCTTTCTCGAAAAATATAGAAGAAAGGAGTCTGCGCCCCAATATCCGCCATAAATGGACCGAGCCATAACAAATGGGAAGCTATACGACTTAACTCCAACATAATGACTCTGATATAGCTAGCTCTTTTAGGTACTTGAATATTGCTCAATCGTTCAGGTCCATTTACGGTTATTGCTTCTGTAAACATAGTAGCTAAATAATCCCAACGTGTGACATAGGGCAAATATTGTATAATTGTTCGGTTTTCCGCAATTTTCTCCATCCCTCTGTGTAAATAACCCAATATTGGTTCGCAGTCAATAACATCTTCACCATCGAGAGTAAGAATAAGTCGAAGAACACCATGCATTGATGGGTGGTGAGGACCCATATTGACTATCATGAGGTCTTTTCTTGTAGCTGGTGCAGTCATAAATTTTTTACCGATTCGTTCTTCCATGTAATTCTTCCATGAATTGCTGAATGTGAAAAGAGGTTCATCAAAATTGAAACGAAACAAATAAGTTAAAAACAAATGACTCCTCAAATTAAAAATTAATGAGTTTTTGTCTCTCGAATATCCAATTTCTCAATTAATTCTTTATAACGTACTTTATTTTTTTTTGACAAATAAGCTAGCAGCCGTTGACGTTTTCCCAAAATTTTACGCAAACCTTTCTGAGATAAATAGTCTTTTTTGTGCAATTTTAAATGGGAAGTAAGTCTCTGTATCTTATTGGTGAAATTGAATATTTGAAATTCAACGGACCCTCTGTTTTCTTTGGTTTCTTCTTGAGAAATAACCGAAATGAATAAGTTTTTTACCATAAAAAAAGAATTGATCCCCTTCCCTGATATATATTTTAACGAATTTTATTGATCAATAAAAAGAATGCCAATAATTTGAATGATTGATATAGAATAAATTGCTTTCTGAACTCCTCAGTTTATCCATTCCAATGAATTCAAAATCCTATTTTGAATTCAGATAAGAATCTCGTACATTTTTGTATTCACAAAAGTGAATCAATTAGACCTAAAATGAAATGAATATCTTTGGATTCATTGATAATTTATAGGTCTAATGGATACGCTGTATCCTCTATTCAGTGGGATTCGAATGAGGTATAAGATAAGGCATGTGTGCATTTGTTTTCTATCATATACCCTGCTACAGGGTATATAGTAATACTATCAACGAATTTTCAATGGTAGATACATGTGGATCCTTAAGATACTGAAACGACTGCCGTTATTAGTATCAAACCAATAACGATTCATACAAGCTAAATCTTCCAATCGATAATTGGGCCAAAGAAAAAACTTGAATTGAATTAATTCATTTTTCTCCTTATCACGAAGGTTCCTTTCTTCCCAAAAGTGACTACAGTTTTTTACCCCGTTTTCGTTGAAAAATACGGAATTGGTATCCACACCATTCCAATTGTTTGAATTGAAACAAATTAGAATTCTCAATTCTCTACGACGTCTAGACGATAAAATATTTTCAAGAACAAGCGCATCAAAATGATTGTTCTCTCTAGCTCGAATTATTCTTTGTTTTCGGTATTGTTGATTAGTTTTGTTTTTACTCTTATGAACCAACGAAATACCTATGGTTTGATACATAAGAAATTGCCCATTGTTTTTTACAGACAGTCCAAGGCGGTCCATAACCACTCCCATGTTTTTGAAATATTTTAGAATACCCAAATTGCTCTTCGAATTCCACATTACATTCAATTGTAATTTTCTCCTTTCAATGCATGATAGAGTCATGGTTTCTAGATTTATCGAGCTCTTCGGGAGAGCTAATATCCGGACATTTTTGCGAATGTTTTGACCGATATTCCTTTGATCCCATCTCAATTGCAAAAGGAAATACTTTTTCATGAATAACTCTCTTAGCTCTCTTGTACTTAGACTTTTCTTTTCACTATCGGTTTCACTTTTCTTTTCACTATCGGTTTCACTTTTCTTTTCACTATCGGTTTCACTTTTCTTTTCACTATCGGTTTCACTTTTCTTTTCACTATCGGTTTTACTTTTCTTTTTACCTTTTTTCATGTCTGATTTCGCGGAATCTTCTTCTTCAAGATTTTGGTTTTCAGCGATGTTTTTCTTTTTATTATCGGTTTCACTTAGATTCGAATTTAAAAGAAGTAATTTGCTTGGTATAATCCACGGTTTCGTTTTATATACATTAAAAAGCCGCACAAATTCTGGGAAGAACCAAAGTTCCAGATTCGAGATGGGACGATTTAGTATTTGTTCATTCATTCCCATCCAATCAAAAAAAGAATTTGGAGAATTAGGTTGATTGATTTCTGGATTTTGATTAATCGGAATATAAAAAGGGTCTTTTTCTTGTTTATCAATTGGATCAATTAATTGATCGTTATTAGTCCCAATTGGAGTCTTTTGATTACTGCTGGGATTGATCTCTTCTTCGGGATTGATCTCTTCCTCTTCTTCTTTATCAATTGCATAAAATATTTCATCCTTATTAGTCCCAATTGGAGTCTTTTGATTACTGCTGGGATTGATCTCTTCCTCTTCTTCTTTATCAATTGGATCAATTAATTGAAAATTATTAGTCCCAATTCGAGTCTTTTGATTACTGCTGGGATTTACCGCGACCCAGGATTCAATAGCCACTTTTTTTCTAAGATCAAAATAGATATTTTCCCAATTAAAATATTTTCTATTAAGATTTTTTTCTATATATGGAATATATACCCTTTCTATTCTTCCTATAAAAATATTGATAGGGATACTTCCTGTTATCGCAAACAAGGAGTTTTGCGACATGTTGTAATTATCAGAAACCGCTTGCCTTTTAGTTACTTGAGGGATTGATCTATAAAAAACCGAGTCACCTTTATTTTCATTATTAATGGATTTATATGATAAAAGATCATATCTATAGCATTTTTGAAAATTATCTTTTTGATTCGATAATGAGTTAGGACCCTTTTTTTTCTTGTAATGACTTAATTGGTATTTTCCACATGAATTCCATTTTTTTAAATCTTTTTTTTGAGACCTACAATATCGATTCACCCTATTTCGCCATTTTTGTTTTTGTGACATTAAGCTAGACCAGATAATCTGAGATAAATCGTATTGATAATTCCCTCTTAACCAATTTTTCCATTGACTCGTTATAGACCGCTGAAGTTTCTTATGTATTACTTCAGACTGAAATATTCCTTGTGTTCGAAAGGAGTCTTTCATTTGAGTTTTAAGGAAGAAAGATGTTCCATGATGTTGAAGAACGGATCTTAATTTAGACAAGTTAACAACCCCGGTTTGCGATATTTTGTAAAATACATATGCTTGTGACAAGTTGGATAAATCACAAAAAATTTCTGAATTTTTCTTACAACTATTATAAGTTTTTATATTTGAAATAAAGTGAATTGTATTTTTAGTTTTTTTATTAATTATTTTTTTATTTGTTTCATTCTTGGAAATATATTTTTCAATCAAATTTTTTGTCGATTCAACAAAGAGTTGTGTATTCGTTTGGCAAATATGAATAGTAGATAAACAAATATCGTTATATATTCTTTGAATGAAAAATTTTCTAAAATAATGAAATTTACATATTATGTTTTTTAGTTTTACTATTTGCCAAATCTTTTTTGACAACTCTAATCTACAACTTTTTTTGTAAGTACTAATATCTAGTTCTAGAGTTACTTTTTTTTTCTCTTCGGTAATTCTTTCTATTTGATTTTTGATTGTACTTGTTCTATCAGTCATATCTTGCATTTTAGTTTCTATCAGTGAAGAATTTGTCCAATCTGGAATTTGAATTTTTTGAATTTGACTAAAAGATTCATTAATTATCTGGTTGCTTATTCTAGAATCTTTTTCTTTTTCCATTCCACCTATTTCTCTCGATCTAAATAATAAAATTGGTTTACCCTTGGAGAGGTCTTTTTCTATAAACGGAAGATTTTGGTTTGTTGTTCTTGTTTCTTTTGAAACTTTTTTAAATAATTTTATTATTATTTTTTTTAAAACGCTTTCAGCTGTAACCTTTTCATATTTTCCAATTTTTTTTTCGAGTTCCTTTAAAATGGGCTCAAAAAAGGAAGGTGTTTTTCGGGGAGAGCCAAAAGGCAGTTCTGTTTCCCTTCCAAAAATTGTTAAAAAACAAACGTCATCACGAGAAGTTAGCGGTTTAGATGTGTGCCAAGGTTTCAGATGGAAAGGATATACAATCTTGATCTGAATACCTTGTGTCAACCAATTTTCCGGAAATTCTGTTTCGGATAACGGATTACCAGTATAAGTGCACTTAATATGCTTTTCTCTATTCCATTCCTCGAAATCTTCAGACCATTCAGGAATTTGCAATAATAGCATACGTCCAAGATTTTTACCGATTATCAATGAAGGTAATATAAGATTTTTTCTAAGACTTGATTGGGCTATTAAAATGCAACCCCTTAACATTTGGGTAATTTCAAAAGTATCCCAGGCTTCCCCTATCTCTAATCGCTTTTTTTCCTTTACTCGGTCGTTTTTGTTTTTAGATTCTCTTTTTTGTTTTTGTTGTCTTTTTGTTTGTTCGTCTGTAGACTCTAAAATCCTGAACCCTTTTCCCGCCGACCAATTTCTAAAAATTCGGTTCAGTTGAACCGGGCGGGGGATAACAAAAGAAAAAAGTTTTTTTTTTTTTATCCTGTCAAAAAAAAGGGGGGAATGTGCATTTGCTTGAAACAGTTTCTCAATAACAATTTTACGCCTTTGAGTTCGCATAGAGCCTTTGATTAAGCCGTGCTTAAAATCGGGTTGGTGTGCATAACGCATCAAAACAAGCCCCTTCTCTTCATCTTCTTTAGCCTCTTCTTCTGGGGTTTTAGTCTTGGTTTCTTTATTCACAGTATCAGTCTCTTTGCTAGCATTAGGCTTCGTTTCTTTATTCACAGTATCAGTCTCTTTGCTAGCATTAGTCTTCGTTTCTTTATCAACAGTATCAGTCTCTTTGCTAGCATTAGTCTTGGTTTCTTTATCAACAGTATCAGTCTCTTTGCTAGCATTAGGCTTCGTTTCTTTATCAATAGTATCAGTCTCTTTGCTAGCATTAGTCTTCGTTTCTTTATCAATAGTATCAGTCTCTTTGCTAGCATTAGGCTTCGTTTCTTTATTCACAGTATCAGTCTCTTTGCTAGCATTAGTCTTCGTTTCTTTATCTGTAGCTTTAGTAGTAGTATGAGTCTCTGGAGGATCAAAAAGAAGATATTCACCTACCGCCCTTCTTGAACGAATTTCATGCTCTGCTGGCGGACTGTAGTGAAATGATAGTTGTTCCAATTCACTGATTAATTTGTATGACCATCGAGGGACTTTTTTACTTATTTTGTGTATTACAATAGATGAAAACGCATCAATTTCTAAAATATCACCAATTTCTAAAGTATTCGTATTTTGGTCAAAATTTTCGTAATTGGAATTCGGGAAAAGAAGATCATGTAACCGATTTTGCTCACCCGTCTCTCTCGAATCTGCGATCAAAGTATTTTTTATGATGGAAGGCGGAAGCTCTTTTTTGATTTTTCCACGGTATGGCCCGTTTAAGAAAGGATCATACATTTGGGGTAAGTAGTATTCTTGTTTAGTCTTATCATCTTCTATACATAATCGAGTTCTTGTTTCAAGTATCTCCACTGCTTTTTGTTCCCGTTCTTTTTCCTGTTCTATTTCTCCATCTATTTTTTCTTTGTCTAGATGGTTAATTCTATTGAAAAAATCATTTTTCAGATGATTCATTTTTTTTTTGTTTCTAGAAACCCAAGCATTGTCCAATTGATTAGAAAGAGTTTTTTCTAGTAGGATATTTATTTTTCTTTTGATCACTTTAAAAAAAGTTGATAAACTCCTTGGATAGGTAAAAGATATTCTTTCTTTTCCATCACTTTGTTGTGTATCAAAAAAATATTGTGACATTTCATTTCTTATAGCTTGCTCAAGTCTATTATTTTGAATGTAGCGAAATGGGCGATACCATCGTCGATAATCAAAAAGCAATGGGCTAATGAGGCTTTTTCTTTCTTTTTCTTGTATTACACGTATTTCATTTTTTAGTACTTCGATTTTGCTTTTCGAATAACTGGTATTCGAATTCGAGTGGAATTCTTTGTCGGAATGTCCCCCTGTTCCCTGTTTTTTTTGTCTATCTTTTTTTTTTTTCAGATGATTCGCAAGTTTTCGTTGCTGTTCTATTTCTTCTATTTCTTGTTCTAATTTTTCCATTTCTTGTTCTATTTCTTCGTCTATTTTGTCATTTTCCTCTTCTTCATCTGTACCTTTCAAGATCAACGCGCGCTTTTCTATTTGTGAAAGGTTGCTCATTTTAGGAAGAAGAATGGGTGAGGGTATTCTGCCAAAAGAGTGGAGACTCATCATAAAAAAGAGAATCACAAAGAAAAAATGAAAATAGTCAGATCGAGTGATCGATCTAATAGAACGATTTTTACCTATGTGTTTTCCTGCCAATTCAATACGTATGTGTTTTCCTGCCAATTCAAAAAATTCGCATACTAAAATTTGGCCAATGAACCAGGCAAAAAAAGAACTTGTTACGAATAACATCTTGTTGTTGGATCGAAACGTGTAAATGCTGACTAATCTCCTTGCCGCTGAACTTGGTAAAATGCAAGTGTTAAGCAACTGCTGTAAAATGAGATGATTTAGAAATATACAGCTGAGATTAGACATGGAATTTTGGTTAGCAAAAACGCGTTTCTGACTTTTCCAGAAGATCTGGAAAAAAAGATAGAAAAACCCGAGTGCAGTTATTGTACGAGGTCTAGTCAAAGCAATATGGAAAGGTTTATAATATATTGATATGAATAGTAAGATCTGCCCCATAATCAATCCAGTTTTTGCTACTATTCTCTTCTTGGTTTCTTCTTCCTCCTCAAAAACCAGAGTTCGGAGAAATAATAAATGAGAGGTCTTGATAGAGAAAGCGCTCAAAAACCCATAATAAAGTCCAGCCGCAAGAACTGAATTTATTATTTTGTAATAAACCGAACGAAAAGGAAATTGATTCCTCATAGTGAGATACTCCTATATTTCAATAGTGTTGTGAAAAATATCGTGAAATTCAATATTTGTTCATATAAGTCACATATAAGTAATTAGATTTCTAAGATTTCTAAAAATTGAACTTTGAATAGTGAAATTCAATATTTGTTCATATAAGTCACATATAAGTAATTAGATTTCTAAGATTTCTAAAAATTGAACTTTGAATAGTGAAATTCAATATTTGTTCATATA